TTTTGTTTCATTTCTTCTGGAACAATCACAAACACTTTTTTGATTATGGATCTACTACCAGAAACTCAATGCGTAATCTTAGCATTCAATGCGTATTCCTGAATAATCTAATTTTTCAATTATTCAACCATTTCATTTTACCAAGTTCAATGTTAGTCAGATTAGTCAACATTTATATGTTTCGATGCAACAACAAGATATTATTTGTAACAAGTAGTTTTGTTGGTTGGTTAATTGGTCACATTTTATTCATGAAATGGGTTGGATTGGTATTAGTCTGGATACAGCAAAATGATTCTATTAGATTTAATGTACTTATTAGATCTAATATGGCTCGAATCTTTAGTATTCTCTTATTTATTACCTGTGTCTACTATTTAGGCAGAGTACCGTCACCCATTATTACTAAGAAACTGAAAGAAACCTCAGAAACGGAAGAAAGGGGGGAAAGCGAGGAAGAAACAGATGTAGAAATAGAAACAACTTCCGAAACAAAGGGGACTAAACAGGAACAAGAGGAATCCACTGAAGAAGATCCTTCTCCTTCTCTTTTTTCGGAAGAAAAGGAGGATCCGGACAAAATGGATGAAACAGAAAAGATCCGAATGAATGGAAAGGGAAAAACAAAGGATGAATTCCACTTTAAAGAGACACGCTATAAAAATAGACCAATTTATGAAACTTCTTATCTAGATGGGAATCAAGAAAATTCGAAGTTAGAAATATTTCAAAATAAAAAGGATAAAGAGATATTCTGGTTTGAAAAACCTCTTGTTAATATTCTTTTCGACTATAAACAATGGAAGCGACCATTTCGCTATATAAAAAATGATCGATTTGAAAATGCTGTAAAAAATATTAAATTAAATAAATAAAAATGTAAAAATTTTTTCTTATAATATAACTTATTTTTAATATAAATTAACTTACTTTTAAATTTTATAATTTAAAAAATTAAAATGAATAAAAAAATGAATACATAAAATAAATACAATAAGAGATAAGAAGAAATTCGGCCACCACCTATATATTTGATAACCTCTCCGACAAAAAAACTTGTAATACCGACTCCATTCGTAATTCCTTCAATTACTCGTTTATCAAAAAAATGAGTTAGTTGAGCTAATCCTCTTATACCGTTATTGAAGGATATTGCATAAAAAACATCTATGTAACCACGATTATATGACCAATCATATATCACATTTATTATTTTTTCCCAAAGAATTCGATTGGGAACACTTTTAAGAAATGAATTTCGGAAGTTCAAATTTTGTAAAGATGAATAAACAGGCTTATATAAAAAAGACGCTATAAATATTCCGATATAAGCTATACTCAATGAAAAACTTGCATTTGTCACAAATTCATACCAATCCACAGAATTATTTGAATTTTGATATATTATAGCTGGAGTTAACAATTTTGATAATATATCAAAATCCATTCCTTGTTGATTCAAAGGAATTCCTATGGCTCCAACGAACAAAGTAAATATACCTAATACAAGCATAGGAAAGAGCATAGTACTATCCGATTCATGGGGATACGAAAAAGTGTTCTTAATGCCAAAATGAGCAATAGTAATAAAGGGTCGCGTCATCTTTCTTATATTAATATCAATTGGATATGTCTTCTTCCCCAAAAAAGAAATCCTTTCATTATTATTCATTGTTAATAAAGATAATAACCGAAAATCTTTTTTAATTATTTTTTTCCCTTCTTTATCTTTTCCCCATAGAGATATTGAATAAAACGAGTTATTTGTTTTGCCGCTGTAATTTTGAAAATTAACATTTAAAGAGCCCTCAAACGTAAGTAAATAGATCCGAAACATATAAAATGCAGTTAATCCTGCTGTGGAAAAAGCTATTATTGCAAAAATCGGTGAATACAACCAACTATCATTAAGAATTTCATCTTTGGACCAAAAACAGGCAAGGGGTGGAATACCACAAAGGGAAAGTATACCTAATAAAAAAGCAGTTTTTGTAATTGGCACATGTTTTATTAAACCACCCATAAGAACCATATTTTGACTTTTATCTGGAGAATATCCAACAATAGCTTCCATTGAATGAATGATTGATCCGGACCCTAAAAACAACAATGCTTTTGAATAAGCATGAGTAATCAAATGAAATAAAGCAGCTCGATAAGACCCAATACCTAAAGCTAACATCATATAACCCAATTGAGACATTGTAGAATAGGCTAAACTTCTCTTAATATCTTTTTGAGCAAGAGCTAAAGTAGCTCCTAATAGTAATGTTATTATACCTATTAAGGCTATTATATTCATTATGTAAGGTATAACCATAAAAAGAGGAAGAAGCCGAGCGACAAGAAAAATTCCCGCTGCTACCATAGTAGCAGCATGTATAAGAGCTGAAATAGGAGTAGGTCCTTCCATAGCGTCAGGTAACCATACGTGAAGGGGGAATTGAGCGGATTTAGCAATTGCACCAGAAAATAATAAGAAGGCACACAAAGTAACAAATAAAAAATTAACTTCATTATTATAAATCAAACTATTGAATATTTCAAACAAATCCCGAAATTCGAAACTGCCCGTTATCCAATAAAGACCTAAAATTCCTAATAATAAACCAAAATCCCCGACACGATTAGTTACAAACGCTTTTTGACAAGCATTCGCGGCAATCGGTCGTGTGAACCAAAAACCTATTAATAGATAAGAACACACTCCAACTAATTCCCAAAAAATATAAATTTGTATCAAATTAGAACTAGTCACTAATCCCAGCATTGAAGTATTGAAAAAACTCATATAAGCAAAAAATCTCAAATATCCTTGATCATGAGACATATAATTGTCACTATAAATAAGAACCATAATTCCAACAGTAGTAATTAAGATTAACATAATAGAAGTAAGTGGATCGATCAAGTAGCTGAACTCTAAAGAAAAGTCATTATTGATGGTCCAAGACCATACATATTGATAGATATAACTGTTATTTATTTGCTGAATAGACAGATTGACTGAAAAAATCATAACTATACTTAACAATAAAACACTAGGAAAAGCCCACATGCGGCGAAGATTTTTTGTTGCCTTCGGAAAAAGGAGAAGTCCCACCCCTATTAACATAGGAATTATAACTGGAATGAAAGGTATGATCCATGAATATTGGTATGTATATTCCATAAAAATAAATAAAAATCTTTTATTCTTAGTTAACTGTTTCTGATTCATCAGCTCTTATTTTTTTGAAAGGAGTCAGTTAATAAAAAAAATTAAGATAAGATATGTAAAACTAAAATAAATATTTTTTATTCTTAATTATTCTAAATCTTTTCCAAATACTTCAAACAAAAAAAAAAAAATAAAAATTTCAATTCTTATTACTTATTACAATTTACATAATACAATATTTTAATCTCTAGAGAGAGTAAGAACAAATAATTACACCAAAAAGAATATGTTATTTTAATAGAATTCATAAAAGACAGACACAGTCCATAACTTAACCCCAGAAAAAAAAGAGTTATTTTTTTTTTTTTTAGTTCGTTTATTCAGAATCATTAACCAATGAAGTTTTTTAATTGAGTGAAGAAATTACAAAAATAAAAGGGCTTCTTTTTTATATAAAAAATAATGTATACTTTAACAGATTAACTACTAGTCTCATTTTAATTTTACAATTTTCATTAGGTGCACTCTTTTTTTGAGCTTGACCAATTAAGCAATTAATATAAAAAAAAAATTATTAACGTTTTTTTATTAAATTCAAAAATAAAAGTTTGGTTTCTTAAACTTTTTGATGTATTTTATTACATGTATAAATATAGCATGACGAAAATAAACAACATAAAGGCACAACCGCTTTGATTTATATTTTTTTATGAAAAGAGTCGAATTTAGACAATAAAGAGAGAATTATATAGTAAAAAACAATTGGTTTTGAACAATAGATGTCTTTCACATCCAACTATAGAACTGAATACCCTATCATAATTTTTTAATGGCAGTTCCAAAAAAACGTACTTCCATATCAAAAAAACGAATTCGTAATAATATTTGGAAAAGGAAGGGGTATTGGGTAGCATTAAAAGTTTTTTCATTAGCGAAATCTCTTTCTACAGGGAATTCAAAAAGTTTTTTTGTACAACAAGAAATAAATAATTAAACATTGGAATAATCTGGATCTATCTCTGACTCTAAAAAGAGTCTAGTTTTGAATTTCGTTTAGAATTTATACTAATTTATATAGAATAATCTTTTTATATATAAATTAGTATATCTATATATAAATTATTTTCAAATAGGAAAGAACAAATATTTATTAGAAAAGAACAAACATAATATAAGATCTTTAATCCAAATTAATGATTCGTTGAAACTCATTTTTTAAGTTTAAAACTTGTTTTGGAATTTTCTGAACACTCATTTTAAAAAATAATTATCAATATATAATCCTTATCCTTATATATCCCTTATATCCCTCGTATAAAATATCCACCTAAATGCGACAAGAAGCTTTTATCAATGGATATTTTATACGAGAAATGTATCAATTTTGGTCATAAAAAAAAATAATAAAAAGAAAAAAAGAACATTGAATTGCGGTAAAAACTATGTAGTTAGAAAAGTTCCATTTTAGGAGAGTATAAACTAAAAGAACTCCATTGTTAATGGTACGTTAAATAAAATAATAAAAAATAAGGATTATTATTGTAACTAGGTTCAAATCACTATTTTTTAAACGAGTTTTGATTCATCAATTTCTTTATTCATGAATTTCAATGTTTCTTATAAAATAAAACTAAAAAATATTGTGAGTACTTTAACCTCGACAATTGAATAAAAATAGGTTATTATGATTTCGAAAAGCCGCTATGGTGAAATCGGTAGACACGCTGCTCTTAGGAAGCAGTGCTAGAGCATCTCGGTTCGAGTCCGAGTGGCGGCATGGCATCTTATAAAAGAATAAGTCCTATAATGAATTCTATTCCCGATTTCCATTTCTATAATTGGGAGATTCTCCTCTTTTTTTATAATTTTTTTATGATATTTTCCATTTTAGAGCATATATTAACTCATATATCCTTTTCGGTTGTTTCAATTATAATTTCAATTCGTTTGATAATCTTATTAGTTAATGAAAGCGTAGGACTATATGATTCATCAGAAAAAGGCATAAAAACTACTTTTGTCTGTATAACAGGATTATTAGTTACTCGTTGGATTTATTCAAGGCATTTACCTTTAAGTGATTTATACGAATCATTCATTTTTCTTTCATGGAGTTTGTCCATTATTCATATGGTTCCGTATTTAAAAAAAAATATAAACCCTTTAAGCGCAATAACCGCGCCAAGTGTTATTTTTACCCAAGGCTTTGCTACTTCTGGTTTTTTAACCGAAATGCATCAATCCGTACTATTAGTACCCGCTCTCCAATCTCATTGGTTAATGATGCATGTAAGTATGATGGTATTTGGCTATGCATCTCTTTTATGTGGATCATTATTATCAGTAGCTCTTATAGTCATTACATCTCGCAAAGTCATAAGTCTTTTTGAGAAAAGCAATAATGAGTCGTTTTGTTTTGATGAGATCCAATACATGAACGAAAGAAACAATGTTTTATGGAACACTTCCTTAATTTCTTCTAGGAATTATTATAGGTCTCAATTGATTCAACAATTGGATCATTGGAGTTATCGTATTATTGGTATAGGTTTTATCTTTTTAACCATAGGTATTCTTTCGGGAGCAGTATGGGCAAATGAGGCATGGGGCTCATATTGGAATTGGGATCCGAAAGAAACTTGGGCATTTATTACTTGGACCGTATTCGCGATTTATTTACATATTCGAACAAATAAAAATTTTGAGGTTGTAAATTCTGCAATTGTAGCCTCTATGGGATTTCTTATAATTTGGATATGCTATTTTGGGGTCAATCTGTTAGGAATAGGGCTACATAGTTATGGTTCATTTACCCTAACATCTAACTGAAAAAAGGACCTAATGAACACAAATAAACATGGGACAGCATATATATAAGAAAACATCGTGTAAGCCATCGAGAACCTTTTGAATCACTAGTTTGATTCAAAAGGTTCTTACAAAGGCCAAACATATCTGGTTAAAAGTATAATTCATTTTTATTTTTAACTTAAGTTAAAAATAAACTTAAGAGAAGAAAAAATATTTGTTTTTTGTAATTGTACAACGAATTTTTTAAACATCTTATTCTTATTATACTATAAGATTGATGTTTGATTTTTTATTTTATTAATTTTTTTAATAATTATCTATAAAAATAATTAGATATAATATCTTCGACCTTGTAAGAACCTTTTGAATAAACGAAATCCGGATAAATACCAATACCTATTACAGGTAAAAGGATAGAGATCGAAACAAATAACTCTCTCGGTCCAGAATCAAAAAAATAAGAGTTTGGAGCATTAAAAAACTTGTATCCATAGAACATTTGGCGTAACATAGATAATGAATAAATAGGAGTTAATATCATTCCAATTGCCATTACAAATGTAATTAGTATTTTTGTTATTAAAAAAAATTTTTGGCTGGTAATTAGTCCAAAAAATACTATTAATTCTGCAACAAAACCACTCATCCCCGGTAATGCAAGGGAAGCCATCGATAAGATACTGAAAGTCGTGAATATTTTTGGAACTGGGATCGCCATTCCGCCCATTTCGTCGAGATAAACAAGACGTATTCTATCAAAACTCGTTCCTGCCAAGAAAAAAAGTGCAGCGCCAATAAAGCCATGAGATATTATTTGTAAAATGGCTCCATTGAGGCCCATATCACTTATAGAGCCAATTCCTATAATTATGAAACCCATATGAGATACGGAGGAATAGGCTATTCTTTTTTTTAAATTACGTTGACCGGGAGATGCTGAAGCTGCATAGATTATTTGAAGTGTGCCTACTATCATCAACCAGGGAACAAATATAGAATGAGCGCGGGGCAATAATTCCATATTGATCCGAACCAATCCATATGCTCCCATTTTTAATAATATTCCGGCTAGAAGCATACAAGTACTGTAATGTGCCTCTCCATGGGTGTCTGGTAACCATGTATGTAAAGGTATAATCGGTGATTTGACAGCAAAAGCAATAAGAAATCCAATATAGAATATTATTTCCAGTACTACTGGATAAGATTGATTAACTGATATTTCAAAATTGAATGTTGGTTCATTGGAACCATATAAACCGATACTCAGAACTCCCATTAATAAAAAAACGGAACTTCCTGCAGTGTACAAAATAAACTTTGTAGCTGAATATAAACGTTTTTTTCCCCCCCACACAGATAGAAGTAGATAAACGGGAATTAATTCTAACTCCCACATGATGAAAAAAAGTAAAAGGTCTCGAGAAGAAAATGATCCTATTTGACCACTATACATTGCTAACATCAGGAAATGGAATAATCGGGAATCTCGAGTAACCGGCCGAGCCGCTGAAGTAGCTAAAGTGGTGATAAATCCTGTCAGCAAAATAGGTCCTATAGAAAGTCCATCTATTCCCAATCTCCAGTAAAAATCAAAAAAATTGATCCATTTATAATCCTCCGTCAGTTGCATTAATGGATCGTCCAATTGGAAATGATAATAGAATGCATAAGTTATTAGAAGGAGTTCTACGGTACATATAAATATAGTGTACCACCTAATTATCTTATTTCCTCTATGAGGAAGAAAGAAAATTAAGGAACCCGCGAATATTGGCAAAACTACCACTATTGTTAACCAAGGAAAATAATTCGTAGTAAAAACAAGATACACTTGGACCAGAAAAATCCGTGCTCGAAAAAGAAAATATATATTTTCTTTTTCGAGCAGGGGGATTTTTGTCGGTAAAAAAAAAGAAAATATATTCAGGTGGGATTTGGGAAAGGGATCAATAAGCTAGGCCCATGCTTCGAGTTGTTTCATGCCATAAATAAACTCGAACACTCAAGTAATCCGTTGGACAGGCGGATTCACATCTCTTACAACCAACACAGTCTTCTGTTCTTGGAGCAGAAGCAATTTGCTTAGCTTTACATCCGTCCCAAGGTATCATCTCTAATACATCTGTGGGGCAGGCTCGTACACATTGAGTACACCCTATACATGTATCATAAATCTTTACTGAATGTGACATTGGATATATAAATTTTTGAACATCATAAATTTTCGATCTAGTAAACTTGTAAATGAATTATACATATATTTAGACACCAGATGAATCAATGATTTACCATAATTTTTCTAATCAATCTGCTTCCAGATCGACTCCTACGAGAGGTCCAAGATACTTTGATTTCTTGCATTTTTTGTAAACACGATCAATACGTTATGTATCATCCATGTTAATTTGATTTGATAAATATTAGAACTTCTATGATTAATACACTACTACTTATTCAACAAATTCGATTGATTGATACGAGTTGATTTTTTGTTACGATAAATTGCGGAAACAATAGCTGGTCCAATAGCTGCTTCAGCGGCTGCAATAGCTATAACAAAAATTGAAAAAATATTTCCTTTTAATTGGCGACTATCAAAAAAATCAGAAAATGTTACGAAATTTATATTAACTGCATTCAGTATAAGTTCAAGACACATAAGGGCTCTAACCATATTTCGACTTGTGATCAATCCATAAATACCGATAGAAAATAAATAGGCACTCACAACAAGTACATGTTCGAGCATCATTGACCAACTCCTTATCAATTTTGATTCATTTCAAGATGAAAAACAATTTAATGAGTTTAAGTGACTAGAATAAAAAAAAGTACTGAATAAGGGAATCTATTGCCAATAGATCAAATAAAATAATTTCTATTTTAGACATAAACAATCTTCAAATAAGATTGAAGTGAGCGGAAATGGATGTGATAACACAGAACAAAGTTTCATTTTGATTTCGGTTACTAGTTCGAAAGATTTATTACTAGCGGGCCACAGCAATTGCGCCTATCAAAGCAGCTAAAAGAATTATCGAAATGAGTTCAAATGGAAGAAAAAAATCTGTTGATAAATAAATTCCAATTTGTTGACTGTTACTTATCAAATCTTGCTCTATAATTTGGTTTGATCTTGTAGTCCAAATAATCCCGTACCATGACGTATCCAGAATAGTAGTCATTAGTGAAACAAAAATACCTGTACAAACCAACAAAGTAACGCCATCCCCAACGGTCCAAAGATGAAAATCTTTGGAATATTCTGAACCGTTCATGAACATGACAGCAAATATAATTAAAACATTTATAGCTCCCACGTAAATAAGGAGTTGTGCGGCAGCTACAAAATGAGAGTTTGATAGAATATAGAATAAGGATATACAAACAAGAACCAGTCCCAACGAAAAAGCAGAATAAATTGGGTTGGTAAGTAATACTACCCCTATGCCTCCTAATATAAGACCGGATCCCAAAAAGACTAAAAGAAAATCATGTATTGGTCCGGGCAAATCCATTATATGTAAAGAGATAAATAAATTGAAATTTTTTCATGACCTTATTGAACCACCAGGGAAATTTTTTCTGAAAAGTTCTTAATTGAATTAAATCCTAAGAAATGTGAATTGATGTAGGTACAGTTCTTGGACTAATATCATTCTTTATCTTAAAGTTAAAGAGTGGTTCAAAACTATATTTAGATTTCGAAAAAATTACAGATATATTCATAGATTTTCAATCCAAATTGAAGCACGAACCAACCAATCAATAGTTAGAATTTGTAGTTAGTGACTAAACAAAATAAACGAAAAAAACGGCATTCCTTTCGATCAAAACTGAACCTTATAAATAAATTGGAAATTACTCTTTATCTTTAATCAAAGGATTTACTTTTTTTGATTTCATTTACTTATTTTTTTTAGGTGAATTTAAAATTGTTCGAATTGTATAATCGTCAATTACTGACATTGGTAAACGACCCAAGGCAATTTGATTATAATTCAATTCATGACGATCATAAGTAGA